TTAACATTTAGCGTATTGATAATTGATACTAGACCTAAATAAAAATGAAAGGGTAACCCCAACAATTTCTTTGTCCTCAACGCCTCCTACCTAATTTTTGGGAATTAGTCACTTCAACAGTCTTCGATGGTTATACAGGTACCAAAAGTACAAACGAGATGGATATTTGTTATCCCAACCATTTTGTATCCTATTATTTGTGGAAAAGTTTCTAACAAAGTGTTCGTGTTGTTGATTCCTAGGTGTAGTGCTTCTTTCCTTATGCCGCCTATTGGTAATAGTGGAATTGACCTGTAATATAGAATATAGAACCTACCTAGTAGCTAGTAGGTGGTGGTGTAACCTTTTGCTCAATACTAGAATCGACAATTGAAGCATCCGGGGCTGCATTAATCGGAGATACACGACAGTAAGGGTTTGTTCTATTTCGAAACTTAACCTTCAACAAGCGAGGATTTTTTTTTCAATAATATTTTTATCCCGACGCGTGTGTCTTTCTCGTAAGGCCGAGAGTCGTATAAAAAAAAAAAAAAATCAAATCGCACCATCTCTATAATAGGTAAAGGCTTCCCTTTCTCTTGAAGTTGTCGGAATTATTCGTAATAAAATAGTTGCTACAATTGAAAAGGTCTTATCAATAAAATTTTCATTTATCCGTGATCTAGGCATAGTTATCAATCCACTCTGTAATTCTTTTCATTGTCCCCTTGTGAGAAAGAAGAAAGGTCCCACAAACAAAGGAATTGTACATTACGAAATACCATAAAAACGGACTAATAAACAAGAGATGAATCTTATACTCAATACTCATAAATTCTTCTTTTTTTGACAAGAATTATAATAAATATTTGAATACGATTCGATTTTATCCAAATCAAAATGTAAATGTAGTAGTATACCACTGACGGGAACTGTTCCGATTTCATCAAAATTTAAGATTCAAGGAATTGTTCCTACAAATTAGGGAAATTAAAATGAAATTATGACCCCCAAAGATATGATCCAAAAGTAAAAATCAAATAAATCATCCCATTCGAGTTTAAATAGAATCATGATCGAAAGGTATCCATTAATTATAAAAAATATGGATTAAAATGCGATCCGGTATATTATCAGAAAATGATAGGAGCTCCCCAGTTTTTGCAAACAAATATAAAAAAATCCCCACTAATATTAGATAAGATATTAGAATTAATATTAATATAATTTTTATTAAAAAAAAATATTCTTATCAATAATCTAAAAAGACTTGCCCGCTATTCACTCTGTTTTGGGTTCAGAATCATTACGTAAGGAGAGATGGCCGAGCGGTTCAAGGCGTAGCATTGGAACTGTTATGTAGGCTTTTGTTTACCGAGGGTTCGAATCCCTCTCTTTCCGCACTTCACCCAATTCACTGTATAAAATAACAATGTATACCATTATTCCATGGGGTAAGAGCGGACAAGGAATGAAAAGCCCCCTGTCGATTTATATTTATATATCATGAATTGGATAAAAATAAATAGTAGTCAAACAACTTTTGTTAGTTTGTTTTAAGTTAGTTTTAAGGCCGATTTAAGCCTGACGGGAATAATATTCTACGACTAGTAATTCATTTATTTGCAAACCGGCCGATTTACTATCTATTATTTGATTTACGAATCCTTTATATTGGAATGGGTGAAGAGTCAAATGTTTTGGCAATTCCGCCTGAAAAGATGAATCAATATAATTTTGAACCAAAGCTTTTGATTTTGGTTCATTCTTCGCCGTGATAATATCTCGAGGTTTGCAGCGATAACTTGGGATATCCATTATATGGCTATTAATTAATATATGTCTATGGTTAACTAATTGTCGGGCTCCAGAGATAGTCGAAGCCATACCCAATCGAAAAAGGATGTTATCCAACCGCATTTCAAGTAATTGTAGTAAAATTTGACCTGTTGACCCGTTAGCCTTTCCGGCGATCCGAACGCAGTTAAGTAATTGTCGTTCTCTAAGACCATAATGAAACCTCAATTTTTGTTTTTCTTCTAAACGAATACGATACTGAGATCGTTTCTCAGAACGTGATTGGTTTAGAAGATTACTTCCAACTCTAGGCTTTTTATTAGTTAATCCCGGTAAAGTGCCCAGACGACGTATTTTTTTAAAACGAGGCCCTCGGTAACGTGACATAAAAACTCCTTTTTTATTATTTTAGTAACATTTTTTGAGATTTATTACAGAAAAAAGAAAACTGAACTAAATGAAAAATTAAGCAAAATCCACTGAAGTACAATAACGAGATACATTGTATTAATATCCGGACCTATCTTAACTTATATTATTATTATTAGTTAATGTTAATATATTAATTTATATTAATATTATATAAATTTGAAATTTAAAATAATAATTAGAATTTAAATATAATTAACAATTATACATAAATAAACAAATACAAATAAAGTAGCCTTTCTATTTGTATTTGTTCCGCATCCTTATTTTGTAAGATATAAAATAAGGGAGCGTCGGGCTTTGAAAAAAGGGGAATACTTTACAATAGTCTAAACAGTGTTTGATTTAAAAGATACACTCTTAATCATCTAAAAAGAACAAATAGAAAAAAAGCCGGCTATCGGAATCGAACCGATGACCATCGCATTACAAATGCGATGCTCTAACCTCTGAGCTAAGCGGGCCCGCATAATAATTAGAAATTTGACGTGCTTAAGAATTCAATAAAGAAATCTTAGATATAAATAAATCTTAGATCTTAACAATTAACTATTCTATTAATTTCTATTCATTTTCGTTATTCTTAATTAGTGAAAATCACTAGTTTTTATTAAAAATAAAAATTTTCTGTGGTCTATCCATCTATATTGAATTGCGAATATAGAAATGGTAGAATCGTTTTGTATTAGACAAAATAGGGCCCCCAATACATATGAAAGAAGAGAAGCAAGAAATCTCAAATACAAATAAGCGAAAAAAGCTTTTTGATATCTATATCTATGTAGGAATAGGTATTTAGAATGAATGGAACAATTCCAGTATAAATTTAAGGGGGGATATGGCGAAATTGGTAGACGCTACGGACTTAATTGGGTTGAGCCTTAGTATGGAAACCCACTAAGTGATAACTTTCAAATTCAGGGAAACCGTGGAATTAATAAAAATAGGCAATCCTGAGCCAAATCCCGTTTTCCTTTTCCGAAAATGAGTAGGGAAAGCAAGCCAGAATAAAAAAAAAGGATAGGTGCAGAGACTCAACGGAAGCTGTTCTAATAAAGACATACAATACAAATGGAGTTGATTCGCCGGTAGACGAGAATAAAGATAGAGTCCCATTCTACATGTCAATACTGACAACAATGAAATTTATAGTAAGAGGAAAATCCGTCGACTTTTTAAATCATGAGGGTTCAAGTCCCTCTATCCCCAAAAAAAGCCCGTTTAAACCCCTAATTTTATCCCTTTTCATTATTTCATTAGCAACCCTCTTCATTTTTAGGTGAGAAATACCCATTTTACTAATTCACAGTCAATACTTTATATACTGAAACTTACATTTACAAAGTATTATTTAATTAGTAATTTTGCATTTTGTGTATTTTAAATTTTACAAGTAATACTTTTTTAGATTTTTAATGGTCGGGATAGCTCAGTTGGTAGAGCAGAGGACTGAAAATCCTCGTGTCACCAGTTCAAATCTGGTTCCTGGCACAGGCTAAATTTGTATGAGTATCTATGCTACAAATTCATTGATACAATTAATTAGATTCAAATTTAAGAGTCGCAATTCATCTCGAATTAGAATTGTATTGCTTTTTTTATGTTATTTATTGTTTAGGTTATATATATTTATTTTCTTAATTTCAATTTTTAATTTTGATTATTCGATTTATATATTAATTATTAATTTAATTAGGTTAGATATACCAATGATAAGGGAGTATCCTTAACTATTTACTCGTGGGTAGGAAAAAATTCATAATGATATTTGTATTTTAGTTTACAATCGAATATCCTAGCTCTTTGATCTGATTTATTTAATTATTGGTATTGCTAAATATAGTACATTTATCGATGTGATGTATTTCATTTTTTGATGATAAATAACTTACTTAACTCAGTGGTTAGAGTACCGCTTTCATACGGTGGGAGTCATTGGTTCAAATCCAATAGTAGGTAGAGGTATAACTGATTGGGAGATACTTTAGTTTTTCTACCCCCCCCCTATATTTGTATCCTTTTCTTTGTATTTCGATTTGTATTTTTTAATTCCATTTGTTTTTTCGTTACACCAAAATATGATTCCACTTGATTCTATTTTGATTGTATTCAATTGGCAGACTAAACAGAGCTTCTCTTTTGATTACACCAACCAGTTTAAGTTACGAAATAAAATTGATAGCCTCAACGCGTGTCCTCGCTCGTCTGAGAGCAAGTCCGGCCTCTATTATTTTTCTCTTCCCTTTCGCTTTCCTCAAGTTAGCTTCCGCTATTTCCAGAGTTTGCCGGGCTTCTTGTGGATCAATATCAATACTCTTCTCTGCGTCGTTTACTAAAATAGTGATTTCATTATTTCCGATTCTAGCAAAACCGCCCATCAAAGCCATCGTTAACCATTTGTCGTTAAGGCGCATTCTCAAAATACCTATATCTACAGCTGTAGCAATAGGGGCGTGATTTGGTAATAGACCAATTTGACCACTATTGGTAGATAAAATTATTTCTTTAACTTCGGAATCCCAAACAATTCGATTAGGAGTCAATACACACAGGTTTAGGGTCATCTCTTCAATTTGCTCTCCGTTTCTGAGTTCATAGCCTTCGCGGTAACTTCATCAATGTTACCTACCAAATAAAAAGCCTGTTCAGGAAGACTATCTAATTCTCCGGAAAAGATCAATTGAAACCCCCGAATTGTTTCTGTTAAACCAACATATTTTCCTGGAGAACCAGTAAATACTTCTGCCACGAAAAAAGGTTGTGATAAGAAACGCTCAATTTTTCGTGCTCTTGCT